ACGATCGGTTGGAGCTAGCTCAAATCCCTCGGGTAAAATAAGAACAGCACCCACATTCAAACCCCCTTTTTTACCATTAGCAAGAACTTGTTTCAATTGCATATCATAAGGAATTCGAACAATGGCTTCAAATACAGTATCAGGAAACACAGCTTGCGGAACTTCAATCTCCACAGGCTTATTAGCTAAATGACAATTGGCACATACAATGCGTCCAGTTGTTTCTCGCGGATTCTCATAACCCTGTTGCGCAAAAATGGGATATGCATTTGAAATAGATACTCGACTTAGTACATATATCATGATCGATACATAAACATACATGGATCGAGTCATTTGTTTTTTTATCCAATAAAAAGGATTTCTATTTTGCATGTCCAATTAGAAATTCTAGAAATTCTACAATAAGTTAGATAGAAAACTAGTCTAGTTTCCTATAAAGAATCTGTTATCATTGTACTGAAATAGTTTTTATGAAATAGTTTTTTGACAATACAATATAGGACTAATACGTTGAACAGGTAAAAATAGAAAAAAGTCACTAAAAAATGATTCATTCGTTTTAGAAAGAAAAAGAATTCTGATTGAATTGATAATAAGAAGATCAAATTTATTTTTCATTCATTCATTGAATGATAAATTACTACAAGCGAAGGAGATACACGATTTAAATAATTGAAGATCCAATATTTCACAATTGCATCTAAAATAACTGGAAAAATAGAAACAAGACCAGATATAATCTGATCCTTATATGCTAATCCAAAATCGTTGTAGACCGAACCAATTAGGAGTTCCCAATTATGAGTTGAATGAAATCCAATTCCTAAATCAGTAACTAAAATAATTGAGAAAGCTTTTGTTGTGTCACTTAAGTTATATAGCAATTCCTGAGCCCATGAATTAAGAATCATAAGTTCCTCATTACTCAGGATAAAATAACCACTTAAAATACTGAAACAGATTAAATTTGTTGAGAAATGCAAAAGGATATAAAGATTATATTCATTGTATGTACTAACTAATTTTATCGTTTCCTTGTGTATTTCTATACTGGGTTTTTTTATATATGTTTCCAAGTACTCTTTTTTCATTTCCTCTAAAAAAAAAAGCTCTTCGAATTCTATGAATCTTTCTAAAACATATTTCTCTTGAATATAATTCAAGAGAGTTTCGGATTGACTGGTATTCCACCAATTACTAATCCAAAGTTCCAAACATTCTTGAAATGAAAGAAAGACTGACCAGGGCAAAAATGCTATAGATATAAAATATGGGAAAGAAGACGATGTTTTCTTTTTTTTCATTTTTTATTTGTAAAAAAACTAGTTAATAAACCTCCTTTATTCAATGACTCTAAATAAATGAGTCTAAATGATATTTATTTCATTTATTTATTGAATGAAACACGACTTTTCTAACAAGCAGGGTATTGAATCTACAGATCGATTCTTATTTTCTTTGTATACTAATTTAGTTGTTAGATTCTTATAGAAAGAGTCTAGAAATAGGATAAAGGTTCTTTTTTTTTTATATTCAAAGTCCTTTACCGTACTTTATAACCAAAACTCATAAAAAGAAAATATCAGTTCCAAATCCTGTACCTCAAAAAAATACAGGATTTATTACGAAATTTATATCCGTATAAATCTCTACTTTAAATTAATATTAATTTATTACTTCTCCTTTTTTCTAGTATACCAGAATGGAGTTGGAACCCACATATATATATATACGTATACGAAATATTTTTATTTGCCATATAAAAAAATAGTATAACAAAAATTAATTCTTTTCTTAAATTTATTATTAATTAGAATAGATTACTCTAATTTATTAAAGTAACATTTATAGTAATTTTATATCACATAACTATTCTCATATGATATAACTATTCTTCTTTATATATATTCTTTTTTTTTTTTTTTTTCTTTCTATAGTATGTTTTATTCACATATGAATCGAAGGGAAAAGAAAATCGAATTAATATATTAATTTTGTTCGAACGAATATTTTATTTCGAAAAGACTTGAATTGGATTCAAAATGGAATTCACGAATTCCTTCTCTTTTCTTCCTGATAAAACTTTGATTCTTCATTCAAAATACTTCAATTGGTACACACAAGAAATAGGCCAATTCGACAGCTTTTTGTTCAATTTCACGCGGCGTCAAAAAATTATCATACGTATGAGTCAAGGGAATGGATCCTTGACCCTTTATTTCCATATAAAGTACACGACGAGAATAAAAGCCCTCTTTATCCTCAATTCTAATTGATTGGATATCTTTCATAAGGAAGCGAAGAAAGATGCGACGATTTAATCCAGGAAATCCCCAACGAAAAATACACACAATTCCTTTTTTTCTATCAAATTGGTCATAACCACTCCCTACATTCCAAAAAATTGTGCACCACAAATAGGAACTCATGAATAGACCTGCCATCCCGTAGAAAGACATTATAATTCCTTGTTGAAAAAAAAGGATTTTCTGAGACGGAAATACATATATAATATTTCTACCAAGATAACTGGAAGTTCCAACCACTAAGAATCCTAGTGAACCTAAAAAAAGGATAAAAGACCATAAAAAATTACTTGTTTTTCGAGACCCCTTTAGAAATTCTATCCATATATCTTTTGATCGCCAATTCATACTATACTAGATCCAGTTGCATTCGATTGGAATTGAGAAAATAACCCAATTTTGACTTTATTTTTCTTAACCCCCAAGGAACTCTTATAAACTAGCACTTAGAGTAATTGATTAGATAGATTAGATATTAGCACTATTCGATAACTCCCAATTACTCTACATTGTCTAGAGTAATTGGTTATTCAAAATAATCGCTGATCCACCTTAAACTAACTATACTTTGTTTGTAAATCTAGGATTTATAAAATATTATTTTTTTGCACATAAAAAAATAAAAAAATAATTGAAAATGCCGGAAATACGAGGCCTATTAAAGGTACAAAAATAGAAGGTAAATTAAGATCTGTCATAGAATGGGTGCCTTGATTTGAATTTCATATTCGTATATTTCTATATTTCAATTTCTTTGTTTTTTTACCTTTCTACAATACAATAATTGAATTTCGATTTTTTTGATTCCGTAGGTTTCTTTAGTCTTGATTCTAGAGTCACTGTTTGCCTTTTTTTCTTTTTTAAACCTTGGATTGTTCCTCTACTATCCGCACCGCATTTTCTACCTCGCGAACTTTTTTTAAAAAAGAAATAAAAATAATTTGAAAAACTTATTTTTTTTGGAGAATGAAAAGAACTAAGGAATGTGCTATTCACCGTATGAGTGAGATTACCGTTTTTGGTTTTTAATTACTTACTTAACTCAGGGGTTAGAATATTGCTTTCATACGGTAACAGTCTTTGATTCAAATCCAATTATAGATAATAGATAGAAGTTTTTAGATACCACTTTATTGACTTTAATATCTTAAAACTTCATACCTATAAACTTTATAAAAAACAAAAAAGTCTACTGGAAATTCTCATAGATGTTGATGTGTATCCATTTGTGATACATGAATTCGAAAATAGGAATTAAGGATTCAATTTATTTAGTTTGAATTCGGCGAAAAAGTAAAAATTCTATGAACTTTTATTTGCTTGGATTCAAATCTGACGAGAATAATATTCTACGACTAAGAATTCCTTTATTGACAATAAGACCCCTGACCTATCTATTATTTTATTTACTTGTCCTTGAAAACTTCTTACTTTAAAGTCTTTTGAAATACTTAAATGTTTTGACATTTCAGGTTTTATAATTTGAATCTTATCAAAAAATCTTTCGTTATTCTTTGTAGTAATAATATCTCTGGGTTTGCAACGATAACTCGGTATATCAACTATATGACCATTAACTAAAATATGTCTATGGTTCACCAATTGTCTGGCTCCAGGAATGGTCGAAGCCATATTCAAACGAAAAACGATATTATCCAAACGCATTTCAAGTAGTTGTAACAAAACCTGACCTGTTGATCCTTTGCTTTTTCCAGCGATATGCATATATCTAACTAATTGTCGTTCTGTCAAACCATAATTAAAACGTAATTTCTGTTTTTCTTCTAAACGAACGCGATATTCCTTATTTCTTTTCCTAAAAGGAATGTGTTTTTTTTCTTTTTTATTTTTATTATATTTCCTTTGGGTAACTAGTCCTGGTAAAGCTCGCAGACGACGTATTTTTTTTAAACGAGGTCCTCGATAACGAGACATACAGATTCCTCCTTTTTTCTTTGACTTTTATTTTTTATGAGAATTTCATTTTATAAATAGAAATTAAAACTGAATTAAAGGATCAAAAAAATAAGATCGACTAAAGTTAAGTAAGATACTAAAAAAAAAAATAAATTGTATCATCATATAGATTTTTTGTATATAGATTTTTTTGATTGAAAGTTGAGACTGGCTCTTTTTTCTATAGACATTTAATTCCTCTAATCTTTCTTTTTTTTTTTTTTTGAATTCTTATTTCATTAAGAAAATAATGATTGTTTTCACTTAATAGTAATCGAAAGTTCCTTTTTAGTTATTAAAAAGATTATTGCTGATAGAAAATCAAATAAAATATATCCTAAAATATATACTATAAAAATATAAAATATAGTAACATATTTTTTTATCAATATAAAAAAATACAAATTATCTTTCTTTAAAAAAAAAGCTCAAGAATTTTAAATACAAAATATTATGTTTGAGAAATTAAACATTTCTTTCTGATTTGGAAAAAAGAATGAGTATGGTATTTTAATTTTATATTTTATTTCGTTGAGATAAAATAAATTCTTAGAATGAATTTCATTTTAGAATTGAAATTCCGCTTTAAGAAATTTTTCTTTATCTTTATATTATATATATGAAAATATATATGAAAAAAAATGTAATCCAATCTTTCGAAGAAAGTTGGGACGGAAGGATTCGAACCTTCGCAATAACGGGACCAAAACCCGTTGCCTTACCGCTTGGCGACGCCCCATTTTTTATATTCAAAACTAACGGAAATTTGATATTAAATTATTTTATCATAATATTCTTTTTATGTCAATCCCAATCCAATTTATGGAATTCGATTGGGGTTGTTTTAGCTTATAATCAAAAAAAACCTGTCTTAAAAAATCCAAAAAGTTAACCTTCATTCACAGTCATTTATAATTGTTAATGTGAATAATGTAAAGGCTAGGATAAGCCCGTGAAATATCGTAGCATATTGTTTTATATTTTCTTTCAATTCAGTATTTCGAAATTTTTTCATTTTCAAAAAAGATCCTAAAAAATAGAGAAGAACCTCTATTACAAATTTGTAATAGATATAGAAAAAGATGAATAATTACTAAAATTATAACAAAATTATTAAATAAATTTAATATTTTAATTAGATGGAACGTCCAATTCCAAATAAATCTTTAAATTTTGTTAATTTTAAAATTATTAAATTCTGTGAGAGATTTTTTGATCATAACCATATTCAAATATTATTGAAATATTTTACTGAATATCAACATGTCTTGATGGATAAAATAGATTCCTAAAAACAAAATAGATGATTCTTCAGATTCTGTTGATTCTTATGAATCTGGAAAAGAATCAAAATCGTAAACTCTTTCAATTCTTATTGTATCGCGATTGTCACATATTTTATAGTAATTCCCATAAATCTAGTGAATCGCCATAAAATATCCAAATTACTTGAATAGCATATTCTTTTCTATTCAAGTAATTAGGTCTGTTATCAATTTAAAAGATTACGCGGTACAAATGAATCCAATTAGCCCTTTTCCAATAAGTATTCAGCTTCCTGTACACCCTCGGGTACTTCGATCTTCATTACTTCTCTTTTACCTGCAAATGCAATGGTTGCATCTGGTTCACCAATAATTATATCGTCAAGCATTCCAAAACTGGCTGTGACACCACCTGTTGTAGGCGATGTCAGAAGTGACACTAAAAATAAGTTTTCATGGAATTAAAAATTCCATAAAGTCGAAGATATTATACCCATCTGCATTAAGCTGAAACTTCCTTCTTGCATACGAGCTCCTCCAGAAGCACAAGAGCGGAAATATATAAATAATGCATTTGAAAAAACCATTCTTTCTTACTTTCACTCTACTTCCCAATGATACACGTAGACCATTACGACATATATCACTCGAGAGATAACAATCAAATCTTTGATTGTTATCATCCAAATGTACGCAGAACATCCCATTTGGGATTTCCTTGACAACTATCCCAGTTTGAAACTGATTAGTCAAACCTGTTTTTCTTTGATAAGAATCGACCTTATCCATGTAAGGTATATCTTCTTCAGATTTTGTTGATTCTTCTGATTCTAGTGATTCATCAGATTCCGTTGATTCTTCTGATTTTTTTGAATTTTGATTAGCATCTTCATCATAAGCAAGGTTTTTTTCTTTTTCTTCTATTTCTGCTTTTGTTTCTATTTCTGCGAGAAGAAATAGTTGTTCTATTTCGTTTCGAGTATATTTCTTTCCAATCAATTTGTTCAATTCCTCTTCATCTGAATCGAGTTTATCTTCATTCATTTTATCCAGTTCCTCTTGATCTAAATCTAGTTCTTCTTCAAGTAATTCTTTCTCGATATTTTTTCGTTTCTCTTCCATTTGCTCTCCACTTGTAATCATCTTTTTGAATTTATCTTGTTTCATCTTATTTGATTCCTCCGTTATGAAAGATATTTTATTCGTCATATGTCCTTTTTTTGCAAAAAAATATGGAGTGTTAATAAGTATTTGTTTTATATTAGACCATAACTTTTGTATATCCATACGCAGATATTTCTGAAAAATTTGTTGAAATATCAAAAAGAAATGCTTTTCATCCCTTTCTCTCAAAAAGAGATTTTCTTCTTCATAAGAGGGGCAAAATTTGAAAAAAATCAATCAAATGAAGACAAGCTTCACGAAGTGCTTCTGCAGGAGTCAAACTTCCATTCGTGCATATCTCGAGAAATAGTATTTCCTCGGAGTCAATTTTTTTTCATTTCTTTTTTTCTTTTTTGTTTTTCTTGAAGAATTAATAGAACTTCAAGAAGCTTTAACAGAATGGCACGAACTCGTCCTCCGGAAACGAAGCGACTGCTTTTAGCAGATCATCCACTTGAACATGGATGAGATCTCTTATGTTCGTTACATTGAAACGAGACTCGAGGAGAAGTCTCGTCAAGTTAGGCGTAAAGAACTTATGAATCAAATACGATTCGAAATTCACTTCTATGTCCATGTTTCTCAGAGTCAATAACATGGAATTGAGGCCGTTTACATAAACGGCTCTTTTAATATTCTTCTTGGTCGTTTGGGTTTCCCTCCTTTTTTTATTAGAAAATAAAACAATGTGAATTCTAATATACGATATAAGATTGTTTATTATTTTTTTCATAATTCAGACGATATAGAATCCCATATTACCGGATCTAATACTTAGAATATTCAATTGATATCATTAACGCTAC